ATAAAAGTATTTGCTCCCAGGAGTAATCCTCAAACCCCATCAGTTTTCTGAATTTGGAGAAGTGCTGATTTTCAGGAACGGGAATCTTATGATATGTTGGGAATTTCTTATGAGAATCATCCTCTCCTTAAACGTATCTTGATGCCTGAAAGTTGGATAGGCTGGCCCTTACGTAAAGATTATATTACGCCCAATTTCTATGAAATTCAAGATGCTCATTGATTGAAATTGAAATGAAATCTGGAATCGTGTCGTATAAGTAAAAAAGTGGTTTTTTAGAAATCAATGAGCATCTTGGCATTCCCCTTTTAGATGAAACAGAGTAACTGGACTTTCATTCGTATTGTGGAAGGAGGGGCTATAATAAAAAAAGAAAAAGAGGCTCTCATTGCTATTCCCCATCTCATTGCTATTCCACAATTGGGAAGATATCATATAATATACATTTCGTATGAGCAGAAAAAATAGGATGACTCAAAAGAATTCTGCACCATGAACTTTGTACCGCGCGCATCACTTAGTGGGGACCCCAGAAAGTAACTTGAGCAAGAGTGACAAAAAAAATATGAAATTTGAAAGAAAAGACAGAAGAGACGAAATGAAGAAATGCAAAATGATAAGAATCAGAGTTTCTTTGTACTGTGTCTGAAATACATCCTTTCTATTCCTATCCTTCCACTCTTTTCTTGAATCCTTTTAGCTAATCTTTTTTAGCTATTAGATTTGAGATATATACGAAAATTTCACATACTTTTGGAATAAGAAAAGTATGAACAGAGAGGAAAAAAATACAAATGAAAAAGAAAGTAAAGAATATCTATCCGATACATTATTCACGTGTCAGGAACCAGATTTGAACTGGTGACACGAGGATTTTCAGTCCTCTGCTCTACCAACTGAGCTATCCCGACCATTTCCCGTGCATCATCCTAGCAGAGTACTTATATCTATGTCAATGAAAAAAAAAACTAAAAAATAAAATCTTAACAAATTGGACCTAACCCCTGAATTTCTTAGATCTTCCAAAAGAAGACTTCTTTTGTAAATGTAAGGAAAAATATATGGACTATGAATGATTCAATAACGGAGATTCCTTGAACATATATGTTCATATCGTACTATACAAAACAAATGAGATTGGATTGGAAGAAGATACGAGTATTTTTCTTTGGATCCATTTGTGAAAGAACAGAGTGAATGAAATGATAAAGATATTTCATTTTGTTTAAACTGAGTCACTGATGAAAAAAAAAAGAAAGAGGATGAGGATAAATAAAGAGCGAGGAAGTAAAATGGGCTTTTTCTTGGGGATAGAGGGACTTGAACCCTCACGATTTCAAAATTCGACGGATTTTCCTATTACTATAAATTTCATTGTTGTCGGTATTGACATGTAAAATGGGACTCTCTCTTTATTCTCGTCCGATTAATCTTCAAAAGATCTATCAAACTCTGGAATGAATCATTTTATCACTGAATATTCGAATTCGATTCTTTTTTCAGCTTCAATTGGAATTGATTCACAATAACTCTTCAATTTTTCATAGATTTTTTGATCTCTATGATTCTAATTAATAGAGGGTTTCTATAGGTCCTTATCTCATACTATTACTCTCATACTATTACTCATATTAAGAGTAATATAAATAAGAAAGAAATAAAGAATATAGAAAGAGTATTCTAGTATTAGATTCTAGAATAATTAGAATAATAGAATGAAGAAATATATAGATTCTTAATCTAATTCTTAAGATAATAGAATATAGAGATACAGAATAGAATTCAATATCAGATTTGGGTTGTGATTAATCGTTTGCTATGTCAGTATGTATACGTACGTATTAGGCGCATATAAGGTTATCCTTTCTGTCATTTCGATAGAAGGTTTTTAGCTACTAACGTAACGTAGTCAATTTCATTCGTTAGAACAGCTTCCATTGAGTCTCTGCACCTATCCCTTTTTATTCTCATTTTCCATCATTTTTTCTCTCAAAAAAAAGATTTGGCTCAGGATTGCCCATTTTTAGTTCCAGGGTTTCTCTGAATTTGGAAGTTACCACTTAGCAGGTTTCCATACCAAGGCTCAATCCAATCAAGTCCGTAGCGTCTACCAATTTCGCCATATCCCCCTTTCCTTTGAGACAAGAATCCAGTTGTAATTCCATCCACCTCTTTCATTTATCTTGGCACTATTGAATTCATTAGGTAATGATTTCTATATCGAAAAAGTGTATGCTGCTATTTTATTTTTTTGCCCACCCTCTATTCTATCATTTCATCTCTATTGGATGAACCCTATTTGTTTCAATACGAAATGATTCTATCATTGATGTATCCGCAATTCAATACGGATAGATATATCCCACATATATATATATGCCTTTACTCCTACTTCATTTTTACAGTAATCTTTGGTATAGTGTAACGGTCGATATTCATTCTTTTTTTTTTTCATTTCGAATTCTAAATTCTAATTTGATTGATATATTGATATATTGATATTTTATTATCATATATTCATTATCATATATTATCATATATTCATATATATATATATATGATATGAATTTTATATGTTTTATATGAATAATATGAATATGGATTATATGAATATGGAATTGAATTTCTATTTAGATATCTAATTTATCTAGATCTAAATAGTTTTCTTTTCTATTTTAGAAATAGAATAGAAAATATATAACTAATAACTAAGAAATAGAAGAAATTGAAATAATCAAGAAATGAAATAAGAAGAAGAATCACTAGGTAATAACTAAGATCCGATAGTTTCCTGTATTCCTATACACTATTGCTCTTATATCCGCCCGCTTAGCTCAGAGGTTAGAGCATCGCATTTGTAATGCGATGGTCATCGGTTCGATTCCGATAGCCGGCTCTTTTTCTTTATCGATTTTTTTCTTTCCATGATTGAAAATCTCTACTCTCGCTTTATCTAAATGTCGGGTCACCAATCTATTATGTCATGGTAACTTGCAGCTATAGCTATGAATAAAAAAGTTGACTAGAACAATTAGATCTCTACAGAAGAAATTGGAAAACGTAACCTTCGCTTGAATTTCCTATATATACAAAAAATCCGAATATTGATAAGATTTATTTGATTCTGTTTTGTAGGACTTTAGTAAATTTCGTTTTGCTTTGCTAATCCTTTAGTTCAGTCTGAATTTATATCTTTTTGTCAAAGAAAAGTGAATCAAAAAGGAGCCTTTATATGTCTCGTTACCGAGGACCTCGTTTCAAAAAAATACGCCGGCTGGGGGCTTTACCGGGACTAACTAGTAAAAGACCCAGATCCAGAAGTGATCTTCAAACCCAATTGCGCTCTGGAAAAAGATCACAATATCGTATTCGTTTAGAAGAGAAACAGAAATTGCGTTTTCATTATGGTCTGACAGAGCGACAATTACTGAAATATGTGCATATTGCTGGAAAAGCCAAAGGGTCAACAGGCCAGGTTTTACTACAACTACTCGAGATGCGTTTGGATAACATCCTTTTTCGATTAGGTATGGCTTCGACCATTCCTGGAGCCAGACAATTAGTTAACCATAGACACATTTTAGTTAATGGTCGTATAGTGGATATACCAAGTTATCGTTGCAAACCCCGAGATATTATTACTACGAAGGATAAAGAAAGATCGAAAGCTCTGATTCAAAATTATCTTGTTTCATCCCCCCACGGGGAATTGCCAAACCATTTGACTATTGACTCCTTACAATATAAAGGATTTGTCAATCAAATAATAGATAGTAAATGGATCGGTCTGAAAATAAATGAGTTGTTGGTCGTAGAATATTATTCCCGTCAGACTTGATTCTAACGAAAATAAAAAAGCAAGGTTCATATCAATCTTGACTCCTTTCGCTGAAGTAAATAGAGTACCCTGTGCCCTGTCTCATTCACGTATCAAAAAAGGATCGGCAATAGGATTCTTTTTCTTTTTTTCTTATTTTCAATATCAATACGATATTTCTATTTGTATTTTACCTATCACAGGGATGGATTAGGGCTAGAGAATCTCTATTAAATAAGTAAATGTAAATAAGGGTCTTACCGTTAGAATAATGATATCAATTTTTCTTTGATTTGATACATTGTAGTCGGTAACGTTGATGAATGAAAATAAACGGAGAGAGAGGGATTCGAACCCTCGGTAAACAAAAGTCTACATAGCAGTTCCAATGCTACGCCTTGAACCACTCGGCCATCTCTCCTACAGAATGTTATTCTTGACCAAAACCCGAATGAATAGCGAGTCCTTCATCTTCATTGTAGTACATGTATAACCGCCCGATGGTTCTATAATAAGAAATTGATTTTCCAATCTCATATTTATCAACAACAACTTCTTTCATCAGCTAACCCATGGAATTCATGAATCATCCGATGAATCTTTCCATTTCAATTGTATGGTGTGTCACATACACGTTATGCAAACAAAAAGGATGTTTATTTGAATTTGATTTTATCATGGAATGATTATTCCATTCTTTTTTGGATCATAACCAAATCAAAACTTCTCGAGTTATCAAAATCCATAGGAAACTTGGTTATTCAACTTAGATGAAATAGTAAGAGTCATTGGTATACTACGAAACTGGAATGAAATCTAATCTGATTCAAATATTTCATTTCATCTTTGTCCAAAAGGGGGACACCGCCTTTTTTCCAATTAGTCTGTTTTTATGTTATTTTGTACTGTACAATTCCTTTTTTTGTGGGATCGTTTTCCCCGAAGGGGGATGAGAAGAATTATAGAATGAATTGCTAATTATGCCTAGATCTCGAATAAATGGAAATTTTATTGATAAGACCTCTTCGATTGTAGCCAATATCTTATTACGAATAATTCCGACAACTTCCGGAGAAAAAAAGGCATTTACCTATTACAGAGATGGTGCGATTTGATTTTTTCTTGTTTTTTTTTACCCCTCAGTTTTACGAGAAAAAGAACGTAGTTAGGAATAGAAAAAAAC